GTCCTGAATTAGACCAATGAAATTCTGTCTGCTATAATAATAACTAAAAAAGCACTTCTGAATTGATCTCATCCTTTAATAATTTTAATTTTTCTTTATTGAGTAATAACTTATCCTTCAATAAAATACTCTTCGTAAAAATATCAATAGATATTTCAACCCATTCTTTTTGATTACGAAAAAAAAAATGATACATTAGTTCCTGAATAATGCCACGTTATCCCTATGAATATAGGAAAGAAGAAAAAGATCTTTTTTTTTTTTTCGTTCCTATTCTTCTTTCTGAAAAAGGGGGTTTCAAAAAAAGGATTATTTCGTTCCTGATAGTCATTTTTGAATCTGTGGATAGGAGCATACTCTGAATCGGAATCGTGGGAGTACTGCTTGATCATTTCTACTAACTTAAAGCCCCAATTACTATTCTTTTTATGTTATGTAAAAATTCCTTTTGGATAATTTACATAACAAATCTCTATTACAAATCCTTTATGTATTTTGGTGTTCCTAACCATCCACTGATTTTTGCTCAATCACCCGTTATGGTAATATATCGAAACGATAGTGAAAACTCTATACGGTTGATCTTTTGGGTTGAGCCCGCTTCAAGCCAGGATGACTAATCAACCAATCTTGGGGTAAAAGTCTTGCTTCTATTTACTTTTTTTTTAATTCTTGTACGTAGGAAATGAGACTCAATCTTTTTACTGCTAATTTCTAAGCTGTTTTCTTTCACTCATACAACTATCTGATTTAGGTCATCAAACTGAATGATGAATAAAAAGGAGATATCTATTCAATTTCTTTTCGAAAAATAAAGAAAAGAGAATTTTCTGTTTTAACGAATCGCACGTAGAGATATTGATAATACACAAAGAGTTAATGGTATTTCATAACTAATCGATTGAGCAGCGGCTCGTAGACCACCTAAAAAAGAATATTTATTATTTGATCCATATCCTGACATAAGAAGTCCAATGGGAGCAATACTGGAAATAGCAATCCATAAAAAAACACCGATATTGAGATCAGATAAAACAAGGTGATAACTAAAAGGAATTACTGAATAACTTAGTAAAATGGATATAACTGCTATGGATGGTCCTATACTGAATAAACGAGTATCTCCTCTAGATGGAAAAAGATTCTCTTTGAAAATAAGTTTTGTCCCATCTGCTAAAGCTTGAAGAATTCCCAAAGGACCGGCGTATTCGGGACCAATACGTTGTTGTATTCCTGCAGATATTTCTCTTTCTAACCACACAATTACGAGTACACCTATTGTGATTCCCAATACAAGAGTCAAAATAGGTAAAAACATCCCTATGATTCCATAGACTTCTTTTAAAGATTCTAATCTAGAAAAAGAATTTATATCTTGTACTTCTGTTGTATCAATTATCATTTTAACGGTCAACTTCTCCCATAATGATATCTATGCTACCTAGTATTGTCATAATATCGGCCAATTTCATTCTTTTAACTAACTGAGGAATAATTTGCAAATTGATAAAACCAGGTGGACGAATTTTCCACCTCCAAGGAAAACCACTCTGATCTCCTATTAAAAAAATTCCCAATTCTCCCTTTGGGGCTTCAACTCTTACATAAAGTTCTTGCTTCGGCAATTCAAAAGTAGGAGAAGGTTTTTTACTAATGAATCGGTATTCAAAATCATTCCATTCGGGATCCCTTTCTCTAGCAAAGCACCGGGTTTCTAAATTCTCATAGGGCCCCCCTGGAATTCCTTCCAGGGCCTGTTGAATAATTTTTATAGATTCCGTTATTTCACCGATTCGGACTAAATAGCGAGCTAATGAATCTCCTTCTTTTTGCCAATGGATTTCCCAATCCAATTCGTCGTAACATTCATAATGATCAACTTTACGAAGATCCCATTGGATTCCGGAAGCTCGTAGCATTGGTCCCGATAAACCCCAATTTATTGCTTCTTCTGGACCAACAATGCCTACCCCCTCAACTCGTTCTAAAAAAATAGGATTTCGCGTAATAAGTTTTTGATATTCAGAAACCGCTGTTAAAAAATAATCACAGAAATCCAAACATTTATCTATCCATCCATAAGGTAGATCGGCCGCTACTCCTCCGATACGAAAATAATTATGCATCATTCTCATACCGGTGGCAGCTTCGAATAGATCATATACTAATTCTCTTTCTCTGAAAATATAGAAAAAAGGGGTCTGTGCACCAATATCTGCCATAAAGGGGCCAAGCCATAACAGATGAGAAGCTATACGACTCAACTCTAACATAATTACTCTGATATAACTGGCTCTTTTAGGTACTTGAATATTTCCCAACTGTTCTGGTCCATTTACTGTTATTGCTTCTGTGAACATAGTAGCTAAATAATCCCAACGTGTTACGTAAGGTAGATATTGTATAACTGTTCGATTTTCCGCAATTTTTTCCATTCCTCGGTGTAAATAACCCAATATTGGTTCACAATCAATAACATCTTCACCATCTAGAGTAAGGATGAGCCGAAGAACACCATGCATTGATGGGTGGTGAGGTCCCATATTGACTATCATGAGGTCTTTTCTTGTAGTTGTTACATTCATAGTTTATTCCTCGATTCATTCTTTCATGAATTGCTGAAAATGAAAAGAAGTTCATTAAAATTCAAGATCTAATAAAAAAAAATCAAATAATTCAAATTCCTTTTTCAATTAACGAGTTTTTGATTCCCGAATATCCAGCCGACTAATTAATTCTTTATAACGTATTCTATTTTTCTTTGACAAATAAGACAGCAGTCGTTGGCGTTTTCCCAGGATTTTACGTAGACCTCTCTGAGATAAATAATCTTTTCTGTGCAATTCCAAATGGGAAGTAAGTCTTCGTATCTTATTGGTGAAACGAAATACTTGAAATTCAACGGACCCCCTGTTTTCTTCTTGTGAAAAAACTGAAATGAATGCATTTTTTACCATAAAACGGATTTTCTATCCTCTTTTTTTTAATGGATTTTACTGATCAGTAAGGATAATGCTAGTCATTTTAATTTGTTATACACAAAAATCTTAATTTCTTTATGAACTCCCAATTTTGTTTTAAATTTTATTCGTATAGGAAAGGATGATATGTTTCTACATTTAGAAAAAAAAAAAGAAAAATTTTTGGATCGAATCTAATAATAAAAAATAAGAAGATTCCGGTAATCATTTATAGATCTATTGGATATTGATACATGCATTGAATTAGTATTCATGTATCAGACTGGAAGGAAAGACAATACATGGGTGCAAGTTTTTGTTTCATATACCATACATATATGGTACAGAATATATATGAAAACGCATAATTAACAAATTTGCAATCGTGGATACATATGTATCCTTATCATAGTGAAGCGACTCCCATTATTGGTATCAAACCAATATCGATTCATACAAGATAAATCTTCTAATCGATAATTAGGACAAAGAAAGAACTTTAATTTAATTAGTTTTTTTTTATCAAAATGTTTGCTTTTATCCAAAAATTCACCACCGTTTTTTACGTTGTTGCAAAATAATGGATTTTTATGAATACCATTTCTCTTCCTCGAATTGAAACAAATTAGAATTCTTAATTCTCTACGTCCTTTAGTGGATAAAAATTTTTCGGGAACAAACAACAAATCATAATGATTTTTGTATCTATTTTCAGCCATTCTTTGATGTCCTGCAATGGATTTATCCAAATTAATCTTAGCAACATAGCTTTTTTTTCGGTATCTTTGATTAATTTGGAGCTTACTCTTATGAACCAATGAAATATTTAGACTTTGATATATAATAAATTGTCCGTCATTTTTGATAGACAAACGAACTGGTTCGATAATTAATATACCCTTTTTCATTAATTCTATAAGAGTTAAATCCTTTTGAATCATCAGAATATCTAAACTCATTTCTCCCCTTTGAATAGAGGATATAGCAATTTCTCTTGGATTTATCAGTCTAAGTAGGAGACAATATACTTTGATATTATTGATCATTCTTTGATTTAAAGAATCATCCCATCTCAATTGAAAACGTAAATACCTTTTTAGGAAAAAATCAAGCTCTGCTTCCGTGTTGCTCTTATATTGCTTTTTCTTTCTACGTTTTTTCATATCTGAACTTGCATAATCTTCTTCAATATCTTTTTCTTGGTTTGAGAGAAGTGATCCAAGATTCGCTTGATTTTGTGCATCTGATTCAAGATTATCTCGACTTGCGGATTCTTTTTCTTCTTGATTTCTATTCTCTAATTCAATCGATTTTTTTTCATTCGAAAATAGAAAAAGATCCCTTTTGTTCTTTCGAGTGATGTTTTTATTTTCAGTAACATTTTCATTAAAATTTAAAAGAAGTAATTGGATTGGTATGATCCAGGGTTTCATAATATATGTATTATAAAGCAGCACAAATTCTGGAAAGAACCAAAGTTTCAGATTCGATATGGGACGACTTAGTATTTCTTCATTCATTCCCATCCAATCAAAAAGGTCTTTTTTTTTGTTGGATGCCTTAATTCCTCCATTTTGGGAAATTTGAAGATAAAAAAGACCTTTTTGATCCATTTTATTAATTATTTTATCAATTATTTGATAATTATTAACCCCATTCTTAGTATTTTTATTACCATTGGGATCGATATCAATCCAGGACTCAATATCGACTTTATTTCTAAGACAAAAATCGAAAATTCTCCAATCAAAATATTTTCTATATGGAAATTTATCCACATTCATAATATCATCATCTTCTAAATTAATAGAGCTAATACTTCCTAGCATATCAACTAATTTACCTTTTTTATATATCTTGTCGGAATTATAAGAAATCTCTTGCTTATTATTTAAACGTAATGGTGATACATAAATATATAAATCCTTCTTATTTTCATAATTAATCGATTTATATGAGAAAAGGTCATATCTATAGTATTTTTGAAAGTTATATTTTGAATTTGGTAATGAATTTGATTCAAATTCAGCGGAATGTCTTTTGGTTAAATCTTTATTTTGCACTATACGTGTTTGATTAAATCGATTTCGCCATTTGTGTGGTACTAATCGATACCATCTAATCGGAGATAAATCATATTGATAATGACCCCTTAACCAGTTTTTCCATTGAATCATTCCCGAATTCAAAATATTTTTATGTTTTAATTCAGAATGAAAAATTCCTTGTGTTTCAAAAAAATCCTTTATTTCATTTTTAATAAAATGAGATGTTCCGTGATATTGAAGGATATATCTTAACTTATACAAGTTACGAATTTGCGTTTGATATAATTGGTAAAATACATATGCTTGTGAGAAGGAGGATAAGAAAATCTTTGAATTTTGATTACTAATATCCGAAATTGATTTTTTTATAGTCCAAATAAAACGAATTGTATTTTTATTTGTTTTAAAAATATTTTCTTTATTTTTTTCATTATTGTAAATGTATTTATCGATCATTTTTTTTGAATTATCAAAAAAAAGTTGTGTAGTGATCCTCGGAATATTAATGATACAGAGAAGTATATCTATGTATATCTTTTCAATTAAAAATTTGAAAAAATAATATGATTGACGGATTAATCGAACATTTCTTCTTTTTAATTTATGCAAAATATTTTTTATTGATGTTAATAGTTTAGTAGGGTAACTTCTTTTATTAGAACTAATATTTCTATTTATTTCCGGAGTTAAAAATCCTTTCTTCTTTTCTTTTGTAATTTTTTCTATTTGATTCCTGATTGTGCTGGTTCTATCAGCCAGATCTTTCATTTTTTTTTCTGTCAATGAATAATCTGTCAAATCCATAAATCGAATTTGAATGGACGATTCATTAATCATCCCATTACTGATTATCCCATCTTTTTCTTTTTTAGTTTCACTCAATTTATATATTTCTCTTAATCCAAATAATTGAATTGGGTTTCTTTTGGAAAGTTCTTTTATTATTACTTTTAAAAATAGAATGTTTTTCATGACCCATTTTTTTCTTTCTTTTGAAAGGTTTAAAAAAAAATTTATTTTTTCTTTTAAAACCTGTATAACTAAAAAAGAATTCTTTTGCAATTTTATAATTTTTTTTCTGAGTTCTTTAAAAATGGGTTCAAAAAATGAACGTTGTTTTATGGGAGAACCAAAAGGAAGTTCAGTTTCCATTCCCCAAACTGTTAAAAAACAAAAATCGTTTTTTTGTCCTTTATTTCTCAGCGGATCTTTCTGGGGGGGTGGCACCTTAGATCTGTGCCAAGGTTTAAGGCAAAAAGGAAATAGGATCTTTATTTGAATACCGTCTGTTAACCAATTTTTTGGAAATTCGGTTTCTGATAATTGAACACCATTATAGGTGCATTTAACATGCATTTCCCTATTCCAATCTTTTAAGTCCTCGGACCACTCGGGAAATTGAAATAATAAGATACGGGCTATATTTTTAGCTATTATCAACGAAGGTAATAGAATATATTTTCTAAGAAAAGATTGGGTTACTAATAGGGATCCTCTTATTACTTGAGCAAATAAAATGCTATCCCAGGCTTCTGCTATTTCTATTCGTTCTTTCTCTTCTCTTTTGTATTCTTCTCTTTTTTCTTCCTCTTTTTTTTTCGCACTTTCCTTTGTCCTTTCCTCGGTAGAATCCGAAATTCTTAATTCTGTTCTTTTTTGATACATCCATTTTTTCAAAATGAATTTTATCATCCCAAATATATCCAAAGAAAAAAGGGGTTTGTCTATTCTGTCCAAAAAAAGGGGAGAGTGCGCATTTGCTTGAAACAATTCACAAGTAACTGTTTTACGTCTTTGAGCACGCATAGAGCCTTTGATTATGTCTCGACGAAAATCCGATTGTTGTGAATAACGTATCAAAGCCACTTCGTCGGCTTGATCAGGATTATTAGTATTTTTGCTATTAGCATCAGTATTTTGCTGGTTATCAGTAAAAATCACTACACGTTTGGCTTTTCTGGAACGAATCTGATGATCCTCTGCCACGTTTTCTTCGTTTTCTCTCTCCTGTTGTTCCAAATCGTTGATTAATTTGTATGACCATCTAGGAACTTTTTTACTTATTTCTTTGATTCCAATCGATTTTTTTTTAATTCTTTTAGTTTTGGTCTTAGTTCTAACTGCGTTAAAGAAAATTTTCAAAATTTTTATTTGATCTTCGGTTTCTGGAAATGAAAATAAAGAAAGTTTTTTTTCTGTTGATAATGAATTTCTATCAAATGTATCTATTTGTTCTTCCAATTTTTCTTGATCAACAGTAAAAAGCATACCATGAATCTTATTTATCCAACCTGTCTCGATGTAATTTTTTATGGGAATTTTATTTCGGTTTAGGATTGGGGATGAAAAAAAAAATTTGACCCTTCCACGACAGGGCCCATTCAAAAAAGGATCATATATTTTCGGCAAGTATTCTTTTTTTTCATCATTATAAAATCTAGTTCTTTTTTCGAGTACATCTAGAGTAATGAGTCCTTTATTTAGAGTTTCCA